GAGAACTCCCCCTCGGAGAACTGTATATGAGAATTTAATCTCGTACAGCTCAAGCAGAAACACCAAAATACTGGTTGCAAACGAATATGTAATAGAAATTTTGGAATTTTTTCTTATCTTATTCCCCGGATTAAATCTTCTCTGAAGATACGAAGGAAAAAATCCTAAAGCTTTTCTTTGTGATGATAATGCCAAAATATCAAGTCAGCTCATTCGTCTTTATGTTGATAGCTACAGGCTTCTTGAATCTTCTTTATCCTTATTTTATTTATTTTATTTGTATCGAATTATGAAAATTTATTTTTTTTTTTTGATAGGAATTCTCTTGTTGAGACCCTCTGAATCAATTGAAACCTCAGATTCATACTAGAACCACGATGTTGAATAAAGTTCCCAAGCCAAAAGGTTTTCTGAGTAAGAACCATTTGATCATCACCACTTATTCAATTAATCTATTAATTGAATATTAATATTGAATAAATAAAAATAAAAATTAGGAATTTTAAATTTTATTTGTCCATTGGTCAAAATAAACAAATAAACAGAAACATAATTTTTAAGGAAGAAAACCCTTTCGATTTATACTGATAAATCTTTTAAATTTCTTTTTTTTATCCAGTCGCGAGGTCTAAATAGTAGGTATGAATCATAGTTCAAATATTTCTCGATCTATTCCATATATTCCGTGCTCCAGATAAAAAAATTAATATCCGACGAAGCAGAACTTATCTCTCTCAAGATGACAGACCCATTCTCTGTACTAATCAATAGGATCAATTATAACAAGTCACACACTCATATTCCGGAAATACAGAAACAAAGGAATTTCACGATCGAACTGCCAAAATGGCCTAGAAATCTGAGTCCTAAGTAATTCATTTTGGATTGAAAAGCCAGGACTTTATTATTTTTATGGACCTAATTCATTGAAATTCCATCCAGTAAAACGGAAGAATTATAAATCTCCAAAATAATAGATAGGAATACCGCAAATAGAGCCATTGCGACCCCCATCAAAGGGGTAGTTCCCCACCCAGGGGCTACTTTACCATATTCTGAATTCAATGGTTTCAATAAACTCCCTGCATTAGTTCGTCTTGGACCAGATCTAGAACTATCCTCAACAGTTTGTGTAGCCATAAATCCTATTGCATTGGTTGAAATTGGTTGACTTTGTATACTATTCCGTTGTAAATAAAGGATCTTATCATAGATCCGATATTTTGAAATTTGATAATATAATAATGGAAACAGCAACCTTAGTTGCCATCTTTATATCTGGTTTACTTGTAAGTTTTACCGGGTACGCCTTATATACCGCTTTTGGGCAACCCTCTCAACAACTAAGAGATCCATTCGAGGAACACGGGGACTAGTTGAAGTAAAGTAATGAGCCTCCCATATTGGGAGGCTCATTACTTTACTTCCATTTAGACCTTACTTCCATTTAGATAAAGATAATATAAGATAATGAAAAATCATTTCGCCTTTTTAGTCGGAACCTTAGGTGGCTCTCGAAAAAATATTGCGAAAAAAATTATTCCTAGAGTCGAGACTAAGAGAAATGTATAAACCAATGCTTCCATAAATTCGATCGTGGTTTACAATTATAGCTTCCACACCTGTTCATTTGGGATCATTTCCCAGATTAAGAAAGGACAAGAGTCAAAAGCCCAAAAGTAAAAGAAAGGGCGGTGATTCAAATCAAGATTTATCTGGTACTCTATGTCAAAGTGAAATAATAAAAATACAATAGAGGCACAAGAGCAGTGTTGTATCAGACGACTTGTCTCCTTGTAGTTGGATCTCCAAGTTTTTGGAATGCTCCAAATTCCACTTGAGCATCCAAATCTGGGTCAATACCAGCAAAAACATCTCTGAACAAGGTTCTAGCACCATGCCAAATATGTCCGAAAAAGAAGAGCAAAGCAAACGAAGCATGTCCAAAAGTGAACCAACCCCTTGGGCTGCTACGAAAAACACCATCTGATTTCAAAGTAGCGCGATCTAATTCAAAAATTTCACCCAATTGAGCACGTCTAGCATATTTTTTCACAGTAGCAGGATCACTATAAATGACTCCATCGAGTTCGCCACCATAGAACTCAACAGTTACTCCTACTTGTTCGACACTATACTTAGATTCTGCCCTTCTAAACGGAACATCAGCTCTTACAATTCCGTCTCCGTCTACCAAAACTACTGGAAATGTTTCAAAAAAAGTAGGCATACGGCGTACAAAAAGCTCACGCCCTTCTTTATCTCTAAAGATGGGATGTCCTAACCATCCAACAGCTATTCCATCCCCATTGTCCATCGAGCCCGCTCTAAATAAACCTCCTTTTGCTGGATTATTGCCAATGTAATCATAAAAAGCTAATTTTTCGGGAATTTTAGACCAAGCTTCTGATAAACTCTTATTTTCGTCTAGTCCGGCACCAACCCTTCGATATATTTCTTGCTGGAAGTAGCCTTGATCCCATTGATAACGAGTGGGACCAAATAATTCGATTGGGGTAGTTGCGGAGCCATACCACATAGTTCCAGCAACAACAAAAGCTGCAAAAAAGACAGCAGCAATACTACTGGAAAGGACAGTTTCAATATTACCCATACGTAATCCTTTGTATAGGCGTTGGGGAGGGCGGACACTAAGATGGAATAGGCCCGCTAATATGCCCAATGTACCCGCTGCAATATGATGAGAGGCTATTCCTCCCGGAACAAAAGGATCAAAACCTTCTACCCCCCACGCAGGATTTACAGATTGGACTTTTCCGGTTAGTCCATAAGGATCAGACACCCATATTCCAGGACCATACAAGCCTGTTACATGAAATGCACCAAATCCAAAGCAAGCTAATCCTGAAAGAAATAAATGAATTCCAAAAATCTTGGGCAAATCCAAAGAAGGTTTTCCTGTACGTTCATCAGAGAATATTTCTAGATCCCAATATACCCAATGCCAGATAGCCGCCAAGAAGCACAAACCAGAAAACACAATGTGTGCCCCGGCCACACCCTCGTAACTCCAAATACCCGGATTCGTTATAGTCCCCCCTGTGATACTCCAGCCGCCCCACGAATTGGTTATTCCTAAACGAGTCATGAAGGGTATAACGAACATACCCTGTCTCCACATTGGATCAAGAACGGGGTCAGAGGGATCAAAAACGGCTAATTCATATAGAGCCATTGAACCGGCCCAACCAGCAACGAGAGCTGTATGCATTATATGTACAGAAATCAACCGACCGGGATCATTCAATACGACGGTATGAACACGATACCAAGGCAAACCCATGGAAATACCCCTTTATCAAAGAAAAATAGACACTATGTAACTTTATTGCATTTGGAAAAGACTATGATATGGACCTCTCCCTTTCAGTGGATTATTTCGGAAGAAGGGTTCATATTTATTGAATTCCATTTCGTTGGGAATAATGGAACAATTCTGTTCATAGGAACAAAGATAAGCAGATCTATTCTATACCCGATAAGTATCAATACGCAATGGGGATTGGTCCCATTTTCTATGAGCGAATGCGTAGATACTTGTTCATCATTCGAAGAGCCCGACCCATTTGTAAGAATTTTTCCTTATTAATTTCGTCTTACTATTTCGTAATATCTAGGGATAAAAGGATAAAAACATTACGTTTCCACATCAAAGTAAAATATAGTACTTAACCCCCTTTCTTTCAGTTGATGCCTATTGGTGTTCCAAAAGTACCTTTTCGGAGTCCTGGAGAGGAAGATGCAATTTGGGTTGACGTATAGTGCGACTTGTCAGACATATTGGGTCATATGGGATTTCCCCGTTCTCTCCCCCGATCGAGATACCCTCTGTTTCGCCCAAAAAAGATTGTTTGAACCATCAAGAATTTGGAGCGTGAAATGCAATTACATTTTAAGGAGATCTAAATCAATATTAATAATTAGCAAAATTTATGGTTGGCTTGGAGGGATCAATCCAATAAAATGAAGTATCCAGGCTCCGTTCAGAAAATACCCAATTGGTAATATATGTATGATTACCACTTGTACCATAAGTGATTACTTGATAGCATATGGGCGATCTCAAACTGCCAATCAATGAAATAATATTATGACTACATCGCGTATTTGTTGTAAGAAAAGCACGAAATGAATTGAAAAAAAGTAAAAGTAAGTGGTATTGGGAACATTTGTCCTATATGTGCAAATTGAAATCGGGCAGATCTTTACCCGGAGTAGAACATAAACCTAAAAAAATTGAGGAGGCCCATTCAGGAACAAGAAAATTACATCGCAATTTGGATTAGATTTCGATGAAACAATATATCAATGAGAGGTTAATTCGATAAGTTTAGTGGATTCTTTTATTTTTTACAGAAAGAAAAAAAATATTTATAAAAAAAATCGAAGAAAAAGCCCCTTCATTAGGAGGTAAAAAAGTCCTACTATAAAAAAAAGGAAAGCGGGGTGGAATCAACACATTGATTCTTTTTTTTTTGAACCGTATGCATCCAAAGGCGCGTGTACGGTTCCTAAGGGATAAAATTTTGTCCTAATCAACCGACTTCATCGAGAAAGATTACTTTTTTTAGGTCAAGAAGTTGATAGCGAGATCTCAAACCAACTTATTGGCCTGATGGTATATCTCAGTATAGAGGATGAGACCAGAGATCTTTATTTGTTTATAAACTCCCCCGGCGGGTGGGTAATACCTGGAGTCGCAATTTATGATACTATGCAATTTGTGCCACCAGATGTGCATACAATATGCATGGGATTAGCCGCTTCAATGGGATCTTTCATCCTGGTCGGAGGAGAAATTACGAAACGTATAGCATTCCCTCACGCTTGGCGCCAATGAGTTTTTTATTTGAGAGAAAAAAGAAGACTATGCCTTCGCGATATTTAATATAAAATATAAATAATAATTTATTTTAAGATAATATTTAAGTAATAATAGCATGGCACTTCGAGTTTGATATGAACAAACCATTATTGTTTTTTCATAACATGGGATTGTATATCGGACGAGTAATATGAGACAAGACAAAGGGTATTTATTATTGGATCTTATCTATCTGGGCTTCATTTCAGCGTCACAAACCTTTTTTTCACGACAAAAAAGTATCTTTCCAATATTTATGGTATGAAATATGAAAGAATACTCAAATGAAAAAAACAAGATCATTTTTTTACTTATTTTCTTTTTATACTTATTCTTGGATCAAAAAGAAACTTTGGGATTGCTGAATCATATATGAGATAAATCATAAATATAGAAAGCAACGGAACCATCATAGTATTTTTGAACCCCCCGAAAAGAAGGGTGGTAAATGGATCACTTAACGATTCGATTTTGGTCTGCTGGATCCTATTTCATTTTTTTACGAACGTAAAAAGTCCATTGTGGAGCCGTATGCAATGCACAAAAAATGCCTGTACGGTTTTTCAATTATATATATTTTATTCTTGTTATTCTTTATCTTTTTCCCTAGTCCAATCAATCGTACGAGATCGCGGAAACATTCATTATGTTATATCATCAGGGTAATGATCCATCAACCTGCGAGTTCTTTTTATGAGGCACAAACAGGAGAATTTGTCCTAGAAGCGGAAGAACTTCTGAAACTCCGCGAAACCCTCACAAGGGTTTATGTACAAAGAACGGGTAACCCCTTATGGGTTGTATCCGAAGACATGGAAAGGGACGTTTTTATGTCAGCAACAGAAGCCCAAGCTCATGGAATTGTTGATCTGGTAGCGATCGAAAATGCCGGGGATTTCACGTAAATCCGCGATTCCATTTCGAATCATAATTTGCATGAATCTAAATTGAATATTTTATCTGCTTAACTTAAGTAAAAAAAAAAAATAGAAAGAATTCATAATCATCTGGTTAGGATTGATCTAAACCAGCCCATTTTCTATACGATTAAGTATGCCAACTATTAAACAACTTATTAGAAACACAAGACAGCCAATAAAAAATGTAACAAAATCCCCCGCTCTTCGGGGATGTCCTCAGCGTCGAGGAACATGTACTCGGGTGTATGTGCGACCCGTTCAGATCATGAGCCGGAACAAAATAAAAAGTATAAATTTTTCCAGTATCAATGACCGGTACCAATGAATAGGATGGAAGAATTCCAATCGATATAGAAAAAAACCTCCATTGCATTGCGTATCAAATTTATGGTTTCTATTGGTGCAAATCCAATCACCTCAGTTGGAGATGAAAAGCAATTCCCCAGTGGTAGCAAATGTTTATCCATTAAGCGGGGGAAATCATATTTAAGAAGCAAAAAAGATTATGCTCCTACTCTTGCAAGAACGGACTATACAGGGTCAGCTACCTAGCCAACCTTTGTAATTAAATACCGTTACTGTATGGGTAGATCTCGTTGTGAAAAGACCTAGTACTGGACAATTCATGGGTAGAGTCAAAGAATGTGAACTGTACAAGTTACTAATAACATTGATTAATGGTGGAAAGGGCTCCGGTGTATAGAGAGGACCTCACCGTTTAAGAAGTAGCCATAGAAACGATGGAACCCACTATTTATCCATTTACCTTTACGTTTTATTGATACTTTATACTATACTCAACTTTAGTTACAATTGACTCTTTTTTTTGTTGTAGTATCAATACAATTTCTTATTTCGAGGTTAAATGCCTGTAAAAATGGTGGTTGGGAAGGTCATAGTAGCAAAGGCCATTGGAATTTTTTTTTATACATCGGAAGAATCCGTTTTGTTATTAATAGACCAGGAAAGGGAAAAAGAATGACTGAAAGAAAATAAATAAATTAGTTATTCATCAAAGTTTCATTTTATTCAATGACCAGAATTAGACGAGGGTATATAGCTCGGAGACGTAGAATAAAAATTCGTTTATTTGCATCAACCTTTCGAGGGACTCATTCAAGACTTACTCGAAATACTATTCAACAGAAAATGAGAGCCTTGAGTTCTGCTCATCGGGATAGGGGCAGGCAAAAGATAAATTTTCGTCGTTTGTGGATTACTCGGATAAATGCAGCAATTCGTGAGATTGGGGTATCCTATAGTTATAGCAGAGCTATACATGATCTGTATAAGAGGCAGTTGCTTCTTAATCGTAAAATACTTGCACAAATAGCCATATCAAATAAAAATTGTCTTTACATGATTTCCAATCAGATCCTTAAATAAGGAGATTAGAAGGAATCCACTGTAATGATTTAAACGGGGCCCCGGAGAATGAGCTCCGGGAAGGTAGAGTAGAAATATTAATATAAAATAAATAAGAGAAATCAAAAAAATTTAAATAATAAAAAAAAATGAATCAACACAAAAAGAATAAATTTTTGCTTATGATGTGACAATCCAATCGGGGATTTTCAAATTTTTCGAACAAAAAAATCTGAGTTGGGGTTCATATTGAAATTTTTATTCAAGTGCAATTGAGGAATAGCCTATCTATCTATTTACTATTTATTTCTAATTCGAGGACCCGTGGTTCTAGGAGTCGATTCAGTTCTCTCAAATTGTTTCTCGTTATTAAGAAAGGGTAACAAAGATAAAATACGAGCTTGCTTTATAGCAATAGTAATTAATCGTTGTTGTTTCAAAGTCAATCTATTCACTCGTCTAGATAATATTTTTCCTTGTTCACTAATAAATCGACTAATTAAACTCATGTTTCTATAATCAATTCGATCCCCCGATCCAATTGGGGGCAAACGCCTACGAAAAGATCGCTTGGATTTAAGAAAAAGTCGCTTGGATTTATCCATGGTTTATTCCTTATTAAATCTTATTTCTTAATTCGAATTTCATTTGTGATCCTACCGAAATAGGATTGGTTTTTTTTATTGAATTTGAATTTTATTTTTTATTGAATTTGAATTTTATTTTTTATTGAATTTGAATTTTATTTATATATTTTATATATTATTATGTAATTATGTAATTTATTGCTGTTCCTTGGAGGGGTTACAAGCGCGTTACATTTTCTTTATTTCTTTATCTCCCCATGAATCGTATGCTTGTAACAATAAGGACAAAATTTTCTCAATTCCAATCGACTAGGCGTATTGTGTCGATTCTTTTGAGTAATATATCTGGAAATGCCCCGCGATTCCTTATTAATATCGTTTCGGACACAACTGTTACATTCCAAAATAACCTTTACTCTGACATTTTTACTCTTGGCCATAAACCCCCCCTTTTTTTTTATTCACTCAACTCTTCTATTTTCGAAACGAAAAATAAAAAAAATATAAATAAGTTGCTGACTCGAAACCCAATTCTTAAATACTAATACTTCATTTCAATCAAATCAATAGAGAATAAATATAAGTAATACGATGATTTCTAACTATCTTTCTAACTATCAATTAGTTTATAGTATTTTATTTTAGTATCTTGTATGCGTTTGTTGTCCGCGACCTTTATTTTTATTATTTACTTTACATTTTTGTTCTCCCTCTATTAATATTAATTCATCGTGAACCCGAATTTCGTTGCGGATGAATCTTATTTGTTTGATTATTTATCTTTCCTTCTTTTTTATCCTAAAAAACTGACAGAAAGCACAAAACAAAAAGGGTTAGTCACAGATAATTTATTCTATCTATAATCTTTCTTCATCCCCAACTAGAATGAAAAAAAGGGGAATGTTAACGCATCTGGGAATAAACGATTAATCTCTATCAATAGGCCTGCTAAAGACCCGAACCATAGAGTGCTTAACACAGGTGCCACGGAGAGATACGTTTTTATATCTCGCATTGAAAATCCTCCTTTTTTTTGTAATACATATATGATCAGATACACATGTCGTTAAGGATCACTTGTATTTGTACGCGGAATCCCTAACTCAAATGAATATATATAATATAACAAACAATCCCCTGGTTGACTCTATTTTACTTTCTTTACAACAGAAAAAAGTGTCCACTTACTTTCTTTATTTTCTGAACATTACATTTTACATTACCGATTTATATATTTATATATTTGATTTGATTCTTTTATTATATGTTATATTGTTATATGAGAGGAAAAAGAAATGAGAAGAGAAATTGTATATCAATGGGGGAAATCAAGATGTGGAAAACAAGATGGGGATTCTCTACAATGACACTATAGGCCAATTGAAAGGTTCAGACTCCAGCCATTCCGATCTCGCGTTTGTTTTGGGTACAAAATGTCACGGGTTCAAATCCTGTCATCCCTATCTATTACTTCTCCCATCCATGTGCAGTAATGAAGGATCTGTTGAGATCAATAAAAATTAGACATACATAATGCTTTCTTTTTATGATACTATATGTATCCAAAGTGGGGGTCAAAAAAGAATCCTTTTCTTTACGGTCTTATCTATTGGGATAAGAAAGCGCTCTTAGTTCAGTTCGGTAGAACGCGGGTCTCCAAAACCCGATGTCGTAGGTTCAAATCCTACAGAGCGTGCTTCTGTTCTTCTTGGGTCGAATTACAAGTAAATAACTTTACTAATTAGAGCAGCAACCCGAATTTGACCTCCTGCGGATTTTTTTTGCTCTTACTTAATCAAAGGTCCAACTGATCACCCCGTCTGTATTGCAAATACGCAGTTACGAATAACCCAGCCAAAGTAATAGGAATTAGGCCTAACACGATTCCAAATAGTAAAACTTCAATCATTTCGTTTTATTTGAAAGGGGAAAAAGAGAGGGAATATCTATCCCTAAATATTAATCCGAATCGCCCATGAATCTCAATGACCAAGAATTGACAATTGACGCGGGAAGGAACTATAGAATACCTGGAATCTCACAGAAATCTTTCAATCAATTTCAAATAACAATCAATTTCAAATAAGTCGTATCTTGCTCAGACCAATAAATAGAGCTGAAGTTATAGTTAAAGCCGCCAGTAGAAAACCGAAATAACTAGTTATAGTAGGCATGAAGGAACTAAATGGGATACGTTCTATTTATACATATGTTTATTTATGAAACACTTACCTACAAAAAAT